CTATTGAGTCTGACTCATAGTGATCATTTATCAAAGAATGACTATGGTTATCAAATGATTGAACAACCGGGATCAATTTCCTTACGATACTTAGTTGACATTCATCAAAAGGATCTAATGAATTATGAGTTCAATAGATCCTGTTTAGCAGAAAGACGGATATTCCTTGCTCATTATCAGACAATCACTTATTCACAAACCTCGTGTGGGGCTAATAGTTTTCATTCCCCATCTCCTCATGGAAAACCCTTTTCGCTCCGCTTAGCCCTATCCCCTTCTAGAGGTATTTTAGTGATAGGTTCTATAGGAACTGGACGATCCTGTTTGGTCAAATACCTAGCGACAAACTCCTATGTTCCTTTCATTACGGTATTTCCGAACAAGTTCCTGGATGACAAGCCTAAGGGTTATCTTATTGATGATATTGATGATAGTGACGATATTGATGATAGTGACGATATTGATGATAGTGACGATATTGATATTGATGATAGTGATGATGACCTTGATATTGATACGGAGCTGCTAACTATGACGAATGTGCTAACTATGTATATGACGCCGAAAATAGACCGATTTGATATCACCCTTCAATTCGAATTAGCAAAAGCAATGTCTCCTTGCATAATATGGATTCCAAACATTCATGATCTGCATGTGAATGAGTCGAATTACTTATCCCTCGGTCTATTAGAGAACTATCTCTCCAGGGATTGTGAAAGATGTTCCACTGGAAAGATTCTTGTTATTGCTTCGACTCATATTCCCCAAAAAGTGGATCCCGCTCTAATAGCTCCGAATAAATTAAATACATGCATTAAGATACGAAGGCTTCTTCTTCCACAACAACGAAAGCACTTTTTCATTCTTTCATATACTAGGGGATTTCACTTGGAAAAGAAGATGTTCCATACTAACGGATTCGGGTCCATAACCATGGGTTCCAATGCGCGAGATCTTGTAGCACTTATCAATGAGGCCCTATCGATTAGTATTACACAGAAGAAATCCATTATAGAAACTAATACAATTAGATCAGCTCTTCATAGAAAAACTTGGGATTTTCGATCCCAGATAAGATCGGTTCAGGATCATGGGATCCTTTTCTATCAGATAGGAAGGGCTGTTACACAAAATGTACTTCTAAGTAATTGCCCCATAGATCCTATATCTATCTATATGAAGAAGAAATCATGTAAGGGAGGGGATTCTTATTTGTACAAATGGTACTTCGAACTTGGAACGAGCATGAAGAAATTAACGATACTTCTTTATCTTTTGAGTTGTTCTGCCGGATCGGTCGCTCAAGATCTTTGGTCTTCATCCAGACACGATGAAAAAAATTGGATCACTTCTTATGGATTCGTTGAGAATGATTCTGATCTAGTTCATGGCCTATTACTATTATTACTATTAGAAGTAGAAGGCGCTCTGGCTCTGGCGGGATCCTCACGGACAGAAAGATATTGCAGTCAGTTTGATGATAATCGAGTGACATTACTTCTTCGGTCCGAACCAAGGAATCAGTTAGATATGATGCAAAATGGATCTTGTTCTATCGTTGATCAGAGATTTCTATATGAAAAATACGAATCGGAGTTTGAAGAAGGGGAAGGGGCCCTCGATCCGCAACAGATAGAGGAGGATTTCTTCAATCACATAGTTTGGGCTCCTAGAATATGGCGCCCTTGTGGCAATCTATTTGATTGTATCGAAAGGCCCACTGAATTGGGATTTCCCTATTGGACTGGGTCATTTCGGGGCAAATGGATCATTTATCATAAAGAGGATGAGCTTCAAGAGAATGATTCGGAGTTCTTGCAGAGTGGAACCATGCAGTGCCAGACACGAGATAGATCTTCCAAAGAACAAGGCTTTTTTCGAACAAGCCAATTCATTTGGGACCCTGCGGATCCATTCTTTTCCCTATTCAAAGATCAGCCCTCTGTCTCTGTGTTTTCACGTCGAGAATTCTTTGCAGATGAAGAGATGTCAAAGGGGCTTATTGCTTCCCAAACAAATCCTCCTACATCTATATATAAACGCTGGTTCATCAAGAATACGCAAGAAAAGCACTTCGAATTGTTGATTCATCGCCAGAGATGGTTTAGAACCAATAGTTCATTATCTAATGGATCTTTCCGTTCTAATACTCTATCCGAGAGTTATCAGTATTTATCAAATCTGTTCCTATCTAACGGAACGCTATTGGATCAAATGACAAAGACATTGTTGAGAAAGAGATGGCTTTTCCCGGATGAAATGAAACATTTGATTCATGTAACAGGAGAAAGATTCCCCATTCCTTAGCCGTAAAGATATGTGCCCATGAAAAGGGGATTAAGTGGAACAGAATTGGCCGGATGGTAGAGTCGTGGAAACACTTGTTTCTTCCATCTTTTTGGCCTTAGCTCCATGGAACAATATGCTACTGCTGAAACATGGAAGAATTGAAATCTTAGATCACTATGTGTGGATGATATGAACTGCCTAAACAAGA